TAGTCAACGTTGCAGATTAGGTGGCTGAGATGTGTAGGCGATAGATTGTAAATCTATAGAGGGATCATGTCCTCTAATTAAGGGCTTTGTAGTGGAAATAAAAGACGCTAGACTGCAATTCTAGAGATGTGATATAATTACCTTAGCTTAAGGTTTAAGAGATTTATAACTCTTATAAGAAACTTTGAAGGCTGCTAGTTTATTTAACTTAAAACCTTAGTATAAAAATAGCCCTAAAAATGGATATAGGATAGGCGAAAAATTAATAAGAGTAACTCTTAATAAGATTGACGAGGGGCTTGAAATTATTCTTATTTTTATTTTGGGAGCACCAAAAACTATGGATGAAATTGCAATACGTAAATAAAAGAATAAAGTTAAAAGTGCTCTTACCAAAAGAACAGAGAGCCAGACAATAGACTCTGATAAAACAAATTGTTGGATAATAAGTCATTTAGGGAAAAACCCTGTGAGGGGCGGCAGGCCGCCCAGGGAAAGTAAAGCTAGAAATAGGGCTAAAGTCAGTGATTTTGAGTATATGTTAAATGAAGAGAGTTGATTAAAGTGAAAGATTTGGTAGGAGTGAAGGATTAGTATAACTGAAGAGGACACTACTGTGTAGGTTAAGAAATAAATTGTTCATATTTGTTCGTTGAATATAATAGCAGCTAATATTCAGGCCATATGGTTAATTGATGAATAGGCTAGAATTTTTCGAGTTAGTGTTTGATTTAGTCCCCCAATGGCCCCAACGACTGCGGAAGATAGTGAGGCAATTATTAAGATGTGAGAGGTAGTATTAGTCTGGCTTATTGAGAGTAGTAGTATCGGCGCAATTTTTTGGATTGTAGAGATTATAATACATTGCGGCCAAGTAATTCCTTGGACAATAGGTGGGAACCAAAAATGAAAGGGGGCCGCCCCTATTTTTAGAAGCAGAGCTAGTGTAATAACAATTATAGTTATGGTTTGCGTTTGTAGCCTTAGCGGAGCTCTTGCTAAAATTAAAGCAGAGCCTAGCGCCTGGATTAGAAAATATTTTAAAGAGGACTCTGAGGTGTACTGGTTAGATTTAGAAGTTGCTAAAAGCGGGATAAAAGAAAGAAGATTAAGTTCTAGGCCAATTCAAGCTGTAAATCAAGAAGAGGCTGAAAAGGTCGTGATAGTTCCCATTAATAGCGTGAAGAAGAAAAGAATATGAGAGGGTTGAAGAGCCGAAATTAAAAAGAGAAGTGGTCTTCATAGACGGGTTATGAGCCCATAAGCTTAGATTTAGCTTATCTTTTTGTTGTGCAATTTAGTGTAAAGGCACGTAAAGTTTTGATCTTTAAGGAATTGGTGCAATTCCATTATTTGTAGGAGAGTGGATAACAGTGGCGAGGATCTCGCATGTTTCGCCCTATCAAGACGACCTTTTTATCAAGCACACTATTATAGTAGTAATAGTAAATGTGCTTTATTAAAAAATAAGGGTTTTTTTTTTGCAATTATTTCAGAACGAGTTCTGCAAGGTTGTTTAAAATTTAATTTAAATAATACTAATTATAAATTTATAAATTTAATATATTAAGATTTTCAGTAATAAGCTTTATTTATAATTAAATATATAAATTAAAATAATTCTAGATATCTATTATTATTATAAACATTCGAATGTTCTTCTTACCCTCAAGGTAAAAGAAGAACTCAGAATGTTTATAATAATAGTTATTAATTTTTTTTTATAGAACCTTTATTATAATATATTTATTTAAAAAATAATTAAAGTAAATAATATAAATAAATTATTTTTATTAATTTCAATATATATATATATTTAATTACTTATATTATAATATTAGTAAAAATTTTTAAAAATTTTTACTAAAATAACTAAATATTATAAAACAATAAATATAATATCTAATAATATATAAGTTGAATAAAAGAGTGGATCTTCTCTCCGGAGAGGAGAGATTHCTATTTGGAATTGGGTTGACAATCAAGCTGTTTTTTTTTTACTTTCTTTTTTTTTTTTACTGAAATTATTTTACTAAATATTTTAATATTCTGTTTGGCGTTAAGTTAGGTAAATTAAGAGGATAAGTTTAATTCTTGTTTTATTTTCTATTATTTGCAGACATTCTATGAGAGTTATTGTATATTTATTATAAAGATTGATTTTTTATATTAAAGTCCTCAGTGTAGAGAATTGGGTTATTAATGCATGTTTAAATTAGTTATGCAAAAAACACAGGTTAAATTTGTGCCAGCAGCCGCGGTTAGACTGGAAGTGTGGGTAGAAAAGTTTAAGTAAACAGTTAAAGTATAATTTGTATTAAATTTGGAGTTATAAGTTATGGGGTGAAATCTTTCTTTTTGTATTAAGATTTACATAAATTGTTTTTAACACTGTGAAGGCTTAGGTACAAAATAGGATTAGATACCCTAGTATGCTTGGTTGAAATTTGTAGTGCTTGGTTAGTAAATAGTTATGTTCTCGAAATTTAAAGAATTTGGCGGCTCTTCAGTCCAGTTAGAGGAACCTGTCCTATAAACGATAAACCACGAATTATCTTACTTTTTCTTGCTTATTTCAATTAGTATACCGTCATTATTAGATAATCTTTAAATAGATTTGTCTTAATAGATTTTAATTCTAAAATATTAGATCAGGGTGCTGTCCATGAAAAAGAAGAGATGGGTTACAATAGTATTTAGCTAAATGAATAATAAGGTGTAGTTTTTATTTGAAGGTGGATTTAATAGTAGTAAGAGGTGTAAAGAGCCACTTCGATAGTGGTTCTGAAGAGTGTACAAATCGCCCGTCGCTCTCATTATCAAGGTGAGATAAGTCGTAACAAGGTAGGTGTGTCGGAAGGTGCACCTAGTTGTAATATAAGCTATAGCTTAATCAGAAGCATTCCGCTTACATTGGAAAGATCACTTAGTATAGTGTAGTTTAATTCTTGCGGGGAGATTAAATTGTTTCTTACTTTTATTTATGAAATATGGGCGTATTAAGTAAAAAATTGTATTTTGTGTAAAAAAGTAAAATAATGAAATTTTGTTGGTAGGTTATAGTTTAGTTTGTACTGTGTAGGATGGTTAGTCCAGTTAGAAGAAAGAAAATTTTAATTTTTGTACCTTTTGTATCAGGGATAATCAAAATATTTAGTTTATTAATTTAAATCTCGAAGTAAAATGAGCGAGTAAGTTATAGTTGTTTTTGTTGAAAAATGAAATTATTAATAGGTTGCTAGTGATGAAATGTCAGTCGAGTTTTATATATCTAGTTTTTCTTGAAAAAAATTTAATTTGATCTTTTACTATAAGTAGTAAGGGGTGTACCCTAAGAGGGAAGAGCTTCTTAGGGGGCACGGGCATAGTGATTAAAATCATATTTTTTACTTAGGCTTAAGATCAGCCATGGCTTTAAATCGTTCTAGATAATAAGGTTTTAAAGATTCATTTATATTTTGCTTGCTTAGAAGTAAAGAAAACTTTATTTTAATTTTTATTATTATATTATAATGATTGTATTAGTAAATTGTGTTTTGTGAGGTTTAGTTATTTAGAGTTTAAAATATATTTTGCGGCTATAGGAAAACAAAGTTAAAGAACTCGGCAAATTTTACTTCTGCCTGTTTATCAAAAACATGTCTGCGCGAGCAAAAAGATGTGCAGTCTGGCCTGCCCCCTGAAATTTTAAAGGGCCGCGGTATTTGGACCGTGCTAAGGTAGCATAATAAATAGTCTTTTAATTGGAGTCTAGTATGAATGGTCGGACATGAAGTAAGCTGTTTTAATTATGGTATTTGAATTTTACTTTTAAGTGAAAAGGCTTAAATTAAATGGTGGGACGATAAGACCCTATAAAGCTTTACATTTTACTTTTTGATTGAAGGAGTTAGGGTTTCTTATTTTTAGTGAGTAAAGTGTTTCGTTGGGGCGACGAGAATATAAATAGTAACTGTTTTTATTTAAAAAATATGTTTTTATAGGTGAGCTGATCCTTTATAGAGATTATAAGATTTAAGTTACTTTAGGGATAACAGCGTAATTTATCTTGAGAGTTCATATCGACAGATATAGTTGCGACCTCGATGTTGAATTAAAATGCCCCCGAGGTGTAGAAGTCTCGGCGGTAGGTCTGTTCGACCTTTAAAATTTTACATGATTTGAGTTCAGACCGGCGTGAGCCAGGTTAGTTTCTATCTTTCATTTGTATTTGTGGTTATTTTAGTACGAAAGGAGAGAATAGCCGAAAAATTTTTTTTAAGGGATGATCGGTAATTACCTTGGCAGATGAATGTGCTAGATTTAGGATCTAGTAATATAGTGGTTACTATAGGTAATAGCATGTTTTGTTGAAGCTTTGTGTTATTATACTTTTGAATAAAATTGTTGGGTGTATAGTTCTTATTATTTTTATTTTGGTTGCGGTGGCCTTTTTAACTTTATTGGAACGTAAGGTTTTAGGGTACATTCAAATTCGTAAGGGGCCTAATGTTGTGGGGTACGGCGGGCTGCTGCAGCCTTTTGCAGACGCGGTGAAGCTATTTACTAAAGAGCAAGCTTTTCCTACTCTTTCTAATTTTATTCCTTATTATTTATCTCCTGTTTTTAGTTTATTTGTGGCCCTATTAGTTTGAGCGGTTTTGCCTTACAGGGTTGGCTTAGTTAGGTTTAAGATAAGAGTGTTATTTTTTCTTTGTTGTACTAGCTTAGGAGTGTATACTACTATGGGGGCAGGCTGAGCTTCTAATTCTAAGTATTCTTTATTGGGGTGTTTGCGAGCTGTTGCTCAAACAATTTCTTATGAAGTAAGGTTAGCACTTATTTTGTTAAGGCTTCTGCTTTTAGTGGGTGGCGTTGACTTGTCTTTATTTATTGATTTTCAGCGTTATTTAGATTTTATTATTTTAACTTTTCCTTTGGCTTTAGTGTGATTTGCTTCTTGCCTCGCTGAGACTAATCGAACTCCCTTTGATTTTGCTGAGGGGGAGTCAGAGCTTGTTTCTGGGTTTAACACAGAGTACAGGGCCGGTGGCTTTGCTTTGATTTTTATAGCTGAATACGCTAGAATTTTGTTTATAAGGGCCCTTTTTTCTATTATTTTTTTAGGCAGAGATTTAATGGGGGGGTGGTTTTATTTTAAGACTATATTTATTGGGTTTTGTTTTATCTGGGTTCGTGGGACGTTGCCGCGGTTTCGATATGATAAGTTGATGTATTTAGCTTGAAAAAGGTTTCTTCCGGTTGCTTTAAATTATATTATTTTCTTTTTTGGGATAAAAATCTTATTTAGTGTTATTTTAATATAATTGTATAGAAGTTAGGATAAGTTATTAAGGGGATCGAACCCTTTTGGGGTGCTTTCAAAACACATACTTTCCTTAAAGATAAATAACTTAGTCTAGTAATTTGTCTCAAATAATAAGACTAACGGGATTAAAGATGTAATATGAAAAATATACTACTGTTAAAATTTGTCCTGTTAAAATATAAGGATCTTCTACGGGTCGGGCTCCAATTCATGTTAATAAGACTACAGTTCTGACTAAAATTCAAAATATAATTTGATTGAGGGGGTAAAAAGTTAAACTTCGAAATTTAGCTTTGTGTGTAAAGGGTAAAATAAATAGAATGGCGACTGAAGCAGCCAGCGCAATAACCCCTCCTAGTTTGTTTGGGATAGATCGTAAGATTGCGTAAGCAAATAAGAAATATCACTCTGGTTGGATATGGGCTGGCGTAACTAGCGGGTTAGCCGGGATAAAATTATCGGGGTCCCCTAGTAAATAGGGGTTTAATAGAGTAATTATTACTAAGGCAGTAAGTATAACTACAAACCCTACAATATCTTTAAATGAAAAATATGGGTGGAATGGGATTTTATCTACTTGTGAAGATACTCCTAGCGGGTTATTGGATCCTGTTTGGTGTAAGAAGAGAATATGAACTATAGTGGCAGCTGCAACTGCAAAGGGGAAGAGAAAATGAAATGTAAAAAATCGGACTAGGGTGGCGTTGTCTACTGCAAAGCCACCTCAGATTCATTGGACCAAATCAGTTCCGATCCAAGGAATGGCCGAAAAAAGATTAGTAATAACTGTTGCCCCCCAGAATGACATTTGGCCTCAAGGTAGCACATACCCTAAAAAGGCAGTTGCTATTGTTAAAAAAAGAATAACAACCCCTACTATTCATGTATGTATGTATATAAAAGAGCCATAATAAATGCCTCGCCCAATGTGTATGTATAGGCAAATGAAAAAAAAGGAGGCCCCATTGGCGTGTAAGGTTCGTAGGAGTCACCCATAATTAACATCTCGGCAAATGTGAGCAACTCTAGAAAAGGCTAGATCAATATGTGCTGTATAGTGTATGGCTAAAAAAAGCCCGGTTGCAATTTGAACAATTAAACATAGTCCTAATAAAGACCCAAAATTTCATAAAATTGAAATATTGGCTGGGGTTGGGAGGTCCACTAGGGCTCCGTTGGCAATTTTAAGTAGTGGGTGTGATTTTCGTAGCGGGGTTGACATTAGGTTAGCCGTAGCGCTCCAAAGTGGGTAGCGGCAATTTTTACAGCAATAATTAGAGTAAGAAGGAGGTATATAATAATAAAAATAGTGAGATTTATAGTTTGTGGGCTATATATGGGTCTTAGCGAGGTTGGGAAGTTAGTCACAGCTTGTCAAGTATGGATTGAAGATCCTTCAATTATTGGGGCCAGGGTTGTAAAAAGGGGGTCAGCTAAAAAGGAAATTATTCCTATTAACGGAAAAATAAGAATAAGGATGGTTAATTTTGGGGAGACCGAGAAGGCTTCATTGGGGGCTAGGGACGCTACGTAAATAAAAAGAACTAACATCGCCCCTAAAAAAATAAGGAATAAGATATAGGAAAATCATGTGGTTTTAGCTAATATTCTAGTTGTTCCGCAGATAATAACAGTTTGAACTAAGAGGGTTATGCCTAGGGCTAGGGGGTGGGTAGTTTGGGTGAACAAAATAGATAGGGAGATGATAGCTGCAGTCCTTAAATATAATATAGAGATACCAGAAAATAGTTTAAAAAAAATTTTAGTTTTGGGAACTGAAGATGGGAGTTAGCTTTCTTTTCTGATGGTTTGAGAGGGAGGCCCTCATTGCCGGTTTACAAGACCAGTGTTTTTTTTAAACTATCAAAGCTAATGGCAGCTCTTAGTGTGTTTATTATAGTGGTTCCTATTTTTATGTTGATGAGAGGAGTTAGATCTTTCGTTGGCCGCCGCAAACATTTACTTAGGACTTTATTGAGCTTAGAGTATATTATACTTAGTGTATTTTGGTTGATAGTGTTGATAATTAGTTTTTTAGGGGGAGACGGGTATTTTGTTTTATTTTTTTTAACTCTTGCTGCTTGTGAGGGGGCCTTGGGGCTAGCTTTATTAGTTTCTGTTGTACGAACACATGGGAATGATAATTTTAGAAGGTTTATATCTTTACAATGTTAAAATTTATTTTTTTTTCTTTATTGATGGGTTTTAGTATTCAGAGGTGAGCTGCAGTACAAAGGCTCCTTATTATAGCATCTTTTTTTTTTGGATTTTATTACATAGGTGATTTTTTCTTATGTCATCTTGGGTTAGGGCTGGCGGCCGATTCTGTTGGGTATATTTTAATTTTGCTTAGGTTTTGAATTGTAAGTTTATTAATTTTAAGTAGAAATAAAGTTTTGGAGCTGAAAGCTCATGCTTCTCTTTTTTTATTGGTAAACATTGCTTTATTGGTAAGATTGGTTCTTACCTTTTCTAGCCAAGATTATTTACTTTTTTATATTTGTTTTGAAACTTCTTTAATTCCTACTTTAATTTTAATTTTAGGTTGGGGGTACCAGCCTGAGCGACTTCAGGCTGGGGTTTATATACTTTTTTATACTTTGTTTGGTTCTTTGCCTTTGTTAGTTTCTTTGATTAGTTTATATAACACGGGGGGAACTCTTGTTTTTGGCTTAGTGCCTTTAGTTAGGGCAGGGGGCGCGGTTTCTTTTATTTGGTATGTTTGTTCTATCTTTGCTTTTTTTGTTAAGTTGCCTATATTTATAGTTCACCTGTGGCTTCCAAAGGCACATGTAGAGGCTCCTGTAGCGGGGTCAATGATTTTAGCGGGGGTTTTACTTAAGTTAGGGGGGTACGGCTTAGTGCGAGTTTGTCCTATTTTTGTAGCTATTAGTGTAAATTGGTCTTGGGTTTGAGTTAGATTGGGGGTAGTTGGAGGTTCAATTGTGAGAATTATATGTTTACGTCAAACAGATATTAAGGCTTTAATTGCATATTCTTCTGTAGCTCACATAGGGCTGGTTTTGTGTGGGCTCATACTTTTTAGGTGGTGGGGGCTGAGAGGTGCTATTGCTATTATGGTGGGGCACGGTCTTTGTTCTTCTGGTTTATTTTGTTTAGCAAACATGGTTTATGAGCGAGTTGGGAGCCGCAGGTTAATAATTAGAAAGGGGTTAATAAATTTTATGCCTAGTATAGCTTTGTGGTGGTTTTTATTGAGGGCGGGTAATATGGCAGCCCCCCCTACTATTAATCTTTTAGGAGAATTGAGTTTAATTATGGGGGTAGTATCTTGGTGTAAATTATCTGTTCTATTTGTTGCGATTTTGTCTTTTTTTAGGGCTGCCTATTCTTTATATATATTTTCTATAAGGCAGCACGGTAAGTTCTTTAGGTCTTTGTTTTCATGTTGTTCTGGCCAAGTCCGTGAGTATTTAGTTTTAATGTTGCATTGGTTTCCTTTAAATATTATAATTCTTAAGGGAAGGACTTTGATTGTTCCTTGTTGTTCAAATAGTTTAATAAAAATGCTGGTTTGTGAAGCCAGAGATGTTGGGGCAACTTTGGGCAGTGTTATGGTATGTGCGTTTAAATTTAAGAAGTATGGTATTTCTTATAATAATTTCTATTAGGTGTTTAGTTAGTTCTTTAGATATGCTTGTCGGAGATTTTTGTTATTATATTGAGTGAGAAATTGTCTCAATTAATTCTTGTTCTTTGTGTATAACTTTAATTTTAGATTGAATAGCAATACTTTTTATGTCTTTTGTTACTTTTATTTCTGCTATAGTTTTATACTACAGGGGGGGCTATATAAGTGGGGACGAAAATATAACTCGTTTTATCTATTTAGTTTTAGGGTTTGTAATATCAATGGGGTTTTTAATTGTAAGCCCTAACCTGGTTAGAATCTTGCTAGGTTGGGACGGGCTAGGTTTAGTTTCTTACGCGCTAGTTATTTACTACCAAAATGAGAAGTCAATAAATGCCGGGATGTTAACTGCTTTGTCTAACCGAATTGGTGACGTAGCGATTCTTTTAAGGGTAGCTTTACTTTTTGAATTAGGGGGTTGAAGTTTTATTTTTTATGTTGATGGAAGAAAAATTTCTTCAATTAATTGGTTAGTGTGCTTGGTGATTATAGCTGGTATAACAAAAAGAGCTCAAATTCCTTTTTCGGCCTGGTTGCCAGCGGCGATGGCGGCTCCTACCCCAGTTTCAGCTTTAGTTCATTCTTCTACTTTAGTAACTGCTGGCGTTTATTTACTTATTCGGTTTAGGCCTTCTTTAGGGGCCCAAGAACAAGTTGTTTTATTATTTTTAGCTAGTTTAACCATATTTATAGCAGGATTGGGGGCTAACTTTGAGACTGATTTAAAAAAAATTATTGCTTTGTCTACGTTAAGTCAATTAGGGGTAATAATAAGAGTTTTAGCTTTGGGCTATTGAAAGCTTGCTTTTTTCCACTTATTGGCCCACGCCTTATTTAAGGCGCTATTATTTATATGCGCAGGTTCAATCATTCATAGGGTGGGGGGCACCCAGGATATCCGCAGGATGGGGGCTTTGGTTTATTTTATGCCGTTAAGAATTACTAGGATTAATTTGGCAAATTTAGCTTTGTGTGGCACTCCTTTTCTAGCTGGTTTTTATTCTAAAGATTTAATTTTAGAGGTTGCCTTTAGAAGAGTTTTAAATGAGCTTTGTTTTTGGTTGCTTCTATTAGCAACCGGGCTAACTGTTTGTTACACTTTCCGTTTGGTTTATTATAGAGTAAGGGGGGATTTCAATTTAATATCTTTAAGGGGAGTTAGGGATGAAGATCAGACAATGACACTCCCAATAGTTTTTTTAGGAGTAAGAGCTATTATTGGGGGAGCTGGTCTTTCGTGAATAATTTTTCCCTCTCCTTGAATAATTTGCCTTCCCTTAGGTGTAAAAACTTTAGCTTTAGTGGTAAGGTTTATTGGGGGGTTTATTGGGTATATTTTAAATCTTATGTCAGAGAGGGATTCTTTAAACTTTTCTCAAGCTTATGGTTTAGTTAGGTTTGTTGGGTCTATGTGATTTATGCCGTTCTTGTCTACCCGGGGGGCCAGAAATTCTTTTTTAAAGTTAGGTTTAAAATACAACCGAGTGGGGGATGGCGGGTGGCTAGAGTCTTACGGCGCTCAGGGAGCCTATTCTTTTTTTATAAAATCTTCATTTTATTTGCAAGTGGCTCAGGAAAATAGCCTTAAAGTATATATAATAATATTTGTATTTTGATTGATTTTATTGGGGCTAGTACTTATGTAAACCCAAGTAGCTTAGTATTAGAGCATTACATTGAAGATGTAGGGGGAACGGTTTCGTTCTTGGGTGTTTTTAAAAGGGGGCTTACCTTTAGTTTTACAATGAAAATGTAATGTGTTTATTACACCATAAGAACAGGAGTAAAAACGGAGTTTAACCGCTTGAATGTGAAGTTAGAAGCTTTCATTCGCCCAACTTACCCCCTTAGTCAGAAATTTTTTCAATTCTATCATTAACAATGACACGCCTCTACTTTGGCTTTGACTAATAAAGATTGGGGGTTTTATAAAACCAATCTTTAGGCCGAAACTAAACGCGATTTCGCTTCCCAATCAAAGTTAGCCCCCTAAGGAGCACTTTTTGAATGCAACCCAAATGTCATGTTTGACTATAACTTTATGGGGCTCATTCTAGCGCACCTTGGCCCCACTCGTGATAGAGCCCTACTAAAAGAATTAATAAAAAAAATGCTCCCGTAAAGATTCAAGATTTAATATTAGTAAAATTTATAATTGAAGCTAGTGGTAAGATAAGTGTGATTTCTACATCAAAGATAAGAAAAATTAAAGCAATTAAAAAAAATCGAAGAGAGAAGGGCAGTCGGGCAGATCTTTTTGGGTCAAACCCACACTCAAAGGGGGATCTTTTTTCTCGGTCTAAAATAGTTTTTTTTGCTAAAATTGAAGAAATAAATATAACTGCTGTTGCAATAATAAGAATGGCGCCGGTAATCATAGATATTAAAAGAATTATTTTTCCTGGAGAGGCCAGACTTATTGATTGGAAGTCAATTATACTTTATATATTAGAAAAATATATTATCCCCCTCATCAATAAATTGAAATATAGAGGAAAAGTCACACTACGTCAACAAAATGCCAATATCATGCAGCTGCTTCAAAGCCGAAGTGATGCTTAGAAGAAAAGTGACACATGTATATTCGATACAGGCACACTATTAAGAAAGTCGATCCGATAATAACATGTAGCCCGTGGAACCCTGTTGCTACAAAAAATGTTGACCCATACGCCGAGTCGGCAATTGTAAAAGGAGCTTCATAGTATTCTATTGCTTGAAGTCCTGTGAAATAAACTCCAAGAATTACTGTTAAGGTAAGGCCTTGGAGAGCTTGGCTTAAGTTTCTTTCTATAATGGCGTGGTGTGACCATGTAACAGTTGCTCCCCTTGCCAAAAGAATTGCTGTGTTTAGTAGGGGGATTTGGAATGGATTAAATGCTTGGATCCCTGCTGGGGGCCAGCAGCTACCTAGCTCTACAGTAGGTGAGAGTCTTCTGTGAAAAAAAGCTCAGAAAAATGAAAAGAAAAATAAAACTTCAGATGTAATGAATAGAATTATACCCCATTGTAGCCCAGTAACAACTCGAATTGTGTGTAGGCCCTGATATGTGCCCTCTCGGGTGATATCTCGTCATCACTGAAGTATCGTGAGGGCCGTTGCGAGAAGGCCTAAGAGAAGTAGGTCTATATTAAATTGATGAAATCATTTAACTAGCCCTGTAGTAATTATTATTGCTCTGATTGATCCCGTTAGGGGTCAGGGACTTATGTCTACTAAGTGGTAAGTGTGTTTATGAGTTGCCATTAGTTTACTTCTCTGGCGTAAAGGCTACTTAAGACGGCAAAAACATAAGATTGAATAATGGCAACGGCCGATTCTAGTAATAATAAAAGAATTTGTGAAAATACTAAAATATAAAGTAATGATATTGACAAAGACGGCCCTGTATTTCCTAAAAGAGTTAATAGTAAGTGCCCAGCAATTATGTTAGCGGCCAGCCGAACGGCTAAGGTGCCAGGCCGGATAATATTTCTAACTGTTTCAATTAAAACCATGAAGGGTATAAGTGCTCCTGGTGTTCCTAGCGGAACTAGGTGCGCGAACATGTGTTGTGTGTGATTGACTCACCCGAAAATTATAAATGAGATTCAAAGTGGCAGTGCTAGGGCTAAAGTTATAACTAGGTGTCTAGTTCTAGTAAACACGTATGGTAAAAGGCCTAGGAAATTATTAAACACAATTAGGCTAAATAGTCTTGTGAATATAAGAGTCCCCCCGGTATTTGTAGGGCCAAGAAGAGTTTTAAACTCTTGGTGAAGGGTTTTGGTGATTCTGGCCCATAGGATGGCCCACCGAGAGGGCATCGCTCAGAAGATATAAGGAATAAATAACAGGCCTAGAATAGTAGAGGTTCAGTTTAAAGATAGACTTAGAACTCTAGATAGGGGGTCAAATCTTGAGAATAGGTTTGTTATCATTTTCAATTAAATTTGTTTGGGGTTTGTATTTTATAGGAAATTTGAGAGGCATTGGGGATTCTGATAAAATAGTTAGAAACTAGAAATAATGTATAAATAACTGTAAAAAAAATAAATAAATTCAATCATAATAACGGGGCTATTTGTGGTATATAAAAATATTGTACTGGGCAATTATTTAAGCTTGACAAGCTTACGTTATACATTAACTAATTTTTAAAACAAGGGCGGCCCTGGTCATTAGAAGCGGGCGTCCGTGCTATAATAGGTTTAAAAGACCTACACTTACTTTCAGTCATCTAATGAAATTTTAAAGTTCGGAAATTCATGATAAGAAAGAGTTTGTTGTTGTTCTTTCAATTACGATTGGTATGAATCTATGATTTGCTCCACAGATTTCAGAACATTGGCCGTAGAAAAGGCCGGGCCGGGTAATTGTAAATCTTACTTGATTTAGCCGTCCTGGAATCGCGTCTGCTTTTACTCCTAAGGCTGGGACAGTTCAAGAGTGAATTACATCTGTAGTTGAGATTAAAACTCGAATTTGTGTATTTATCGGCAGAATAGTGCGGTTATCCACGTCTAATAGTCGAAAAGAATTGGTAGAAAGTTCGTTGGAAGGAATTATATAAGAGTCAAATTTTGTTTGAATAAAATCTGAGTATTCATATCTTCAATATCACTGATGCCCTATAACTTTAACTGTAATTCTTGGTTCGTTAACTTCATCTAAAAGATACAGGAGATGAAGAGACGGGAAGGCAATAAATAGTAAGATAATTGCTGGAAGGACTGTTCAAATAATTTCAATTATTTGGCCTTCTACTAGAAAATAGTCAGTTAGATAGTTAAAGAATAGTGAGATAAGTATGTAGCCAACTAGGGTGGTGATTAGGATGAGTACAATTATCGCATGGTCGTGAAAGAGAATTAGTTGTTCTATAAGGGGGGAAGCTCTATCTTGGAAGGTTAGTCTTGATCATCTTGCCATTTTTCTAAAAGAAATTAATTTTCCTATTAGGGGCTTAAACCCTACGCAATGATCTGCCATTTTAGAATTTAATTAGTAATTTTAGGAATCTCAGCGAACCTGTGGTGGGCTGGCGGAGTTTGATGTTGTCACTCAATTGAAGCTGGGAGAGATTGGGAGAATACAATTGGGCGCTGGGCAGACAGTGCTTCTCATGTAATAATTACAAACCCTAACACGGCAATCAGTGAAATTGTTGATCCAATAGATGAGACAATATTTCACGTTGTGTAGGCATCTGGATAGTCAGAATACCGGCGTGGCATGCCGTTTAGCCCTAAAAAGTGCTGAGGAAAGAATGTGATGTTTACGCCGATAAATATAACTAGGAAGTGAATTTTTAGCCACCTGGGGAGCATAGACACCCCTGTGAAAAGGGGGAATCAATGAGCAATCCCGGCAAAGATAGCAAAAACAGCCCCCATTGATAGCACATAGTGAAAGTGGGCTACAACATAATAGGTGTCGTGTAGGATAATGTCAATTGAAGAGTTTGCTAGGACTACCCCTGTAAGGCCTCCTACAGTAAATAAAAATACAAACCCCAGTGCTCAAAGAAGAGAGGCCCTGTAGTTGAGTTTATTTCCATGAAAAGTGCCTAACCAACTAAAGATTTTAATTCCTGTGGGAACCGCGATAATTATAGTTGCCGAAGTAAAATAGGCTCGGGTGTCTACATCCATTCCTACTGTAAATATGTGATGGGCTCACACCACAAACCCAAGAACTCCGATTGCCATCATAGCATAAATCATTCCTAGGGTGCCAAAAGCTTCTTTTTTTCTAGATTCTTGAGTAATAATGTGAGAAATTATACCGAATCCTGGTAAAATTAAAATATAAACTTCGGGGTGCCCGAAGAATCAAAATAAGTGTTGATAGAGAACAGGGTCTCCTCCTCCTGCGGGGTCAAAGAAAGCTGAATTTAGGTTTCGGTCTACTAGTAGTATGGTAATAGCTCCTGCTAGAACTGGTAAAGATAAAAGAAGAAGAACGGCAGTTAAAAAGACAGACCAAACAAACAGGGGCATTCGGTCTGTTAATATTCCTGCAGTGCGCATATTAATTACTGTAGATATAAAATTAGCAGCGCCTAGGATTGAAGAGACCCCTGCCAAGTGTAGTGAAAAGATCCCCAAGTCTACTGAAGCCCCAGCATGCGCGATTCTCCCGGCAAGAGGAGGGTACACAGTTCATCCTGTGCCAACCCCACTTTCTACCATACCTCTAGACAGAAGCAGTGTTAGAGCAGGAGGTAGTAATCAGAATCTTATGTTATTTATCCGAGGGAACGCCATATCTGGGGCCCCTAATATAAGGGGGACAAGTCAATTTCCAAACCCTCCAATTATAATGGGTATTACTATAAAAAAAATTATAACGAAGGCATGAGCTGTTACAATAACATTATAAATTTGGTCATTCCCAATTAATCTGCCCGGTTGCCCTAGTTCTGCTCGAATTAAGAGGCTTAGAGCAGTCCCTACTATCCCAGCCCAAGCTCCTAATATAAAATATAGTGTGCCAATATCTTTATGATTGGTTGACAA